TAAGAGCGCTTTATTATCACAATAAATATTTTGTAACCCCAATTTATCTTGCATATATATATACTATAAAAAATAAAAATTAAATATTTATTTAATTAAATATGTACAATTTTATTAATTGATCTCAATTGATCCCTCGTTACTGCTCAGAAGATAAGTAATAGGTAGGGATGACAGGATTTGAACCCGTGACATTTTGTACCCAAAACAAACGCGCTACCAAACTGCGCTACATCCCTTTCAATTGGTCTACAGTGTCATTGTAGAGAATCCCTGCCTTGTTTTCCACATCTTTATTTCCTACATTGATATACACAAACTATCTTATCATTTCTTCCTTCTTCCTTTTGGTCTCATATATCATATAACAAACATATAATATGGTAAAAGACTTATATAAAGTATGAAATAAATATGAAATCTACCACAAAAAATTAATATTTTTTAGGAATTTAAGGCGGAAATGGACGTATTTTTTTCTTTAAATAAATATCTATTTTGTACATTTCAATTTGAATTAGGAACTCCGCGTACAAGTGGTAAGTCATTAACTACATATACACATCCGGTCATATATGTATTACCATTAGGTATTACAAATTACAATAAAATTACAATAACGAATACAGAAAGAGGAGTTTTTAAAATGCGAGATCTAAAAACATATCTCTCCGTGGCACCGGTAGTAAGTACTCTATGGTTCGGGGCTTTAGCAGGTTTATTGATAGAGATCAATCGTTTTTTTCCGGATGCGTTGATATTCCCCTTTTTTTCATTCTAGCTATTGATATGGGAAGGGGGAAGAAGATTAGAGATACAATCAAATATCTGTAACTAATCCCTACCCCTCCCTTCTTTTTTTCTTTGTTTTTTCTTTTTTTCTTTTTTTACTTATTCTTTCTAAAAAAAAAAAAACAAAGAAAAAGCGGTTTCACCCTCAGTGAAACTATGAACTCGGGCTCAGGCTCAAATTAAATTAATAATAGAACGGAAATGCGGTGGTTGGGGCAACAATATCATACAAGATACTTAACTGAAAATGAAATACTGTACGGCAATTAAAAATTATAAATATAGTTAGAAATCATTATATTACTTATTATTTATTACTATATTGATTGCAACAAAATATTTCTTTCATAATTTGATTTCGAGTTACCTGCTTCTATTTTTGTGTCCTTTCTTCTTCCTTGCTTCGGGTCGGAAAATTAAAGAATTGAGTGAATCAAAAACCAAAGGAGGTTCATGGCTAAGGGTAAAGATGTCCGAGTAACGGTTATTTTGGAATGTACCAGTTGTGTTCGAAATCGTGTTAATAAGGAATCAATGGGCATTTCCAGATATATTACTCAAAAGAATCGACACAATACGCCTAGTCGATTGGAATTGAGAAAATTCTGTCCCTGTTGTTACAAACATACGATTCATGGGGAGATAAAGAAATAGATCGAACCGATCGCTCGTGTGTCAGTCTTCCAAGGAAGATGAAAAATTACATATTATATATAACAATATATATATATAATTTTTTTAAATTTATTTTTTATTTATTTAAATAGAAACAAATAAATATAAACAAACCAAATCCTATTTCGATCGGATCAAAGATGATGTAGAATTAAGAAATAGGATTGGGATTTTCAGGATAAGGAATAAACAAACCATGGATAAATCCAAGCGAATCTTTCTTAAATCTAAGCGATCTTTTCGTAGGCGTTTGCCTCCGATCCAATCGGGGGATCGAATTGATTATAGAAACATGAGTTTAATTAGTCGATTTATTAGCGAACAAGGAAAAATATTATCTAGACGGGTGAATAGATTGACCTTAAAACAACAACGATTAATTACTATTGCTATAAAACAAGCTCGTATTTTATCTCCGTTACCTTTTCTTAATAATGAGAAACAATTTGAAAGAAGCGAGTCAACCGCTAGAGCTGCTGGTCTTAGAACCAGAAAAAAAATAGGTTGACTCTTCAATTGAATTGAATCAAAATAAAATTCCAATCCAAACTCAAATGCGGATTGACGTTTTTTTTTTGTTCGAAAAATCGTAAAATCGAAATGTCCTGTCGTAAGAAAAAAAATGGGAGAAGAGGAATAAATATTTTTTATTTAACGTCTTTCTTCATTTTGATGACTTTATCATATTTTATCATACTAATTTCTACTCTACCTTCCCAGAGTTCATTCTCCAGGGAACTCCATTTAAACTATTCCAACGGATTCCTTCCAATCTCTTTATTTTATGATCTCATTGGAAATCATATAAAGACAACTCTTATTTAATATAGCTATTTGTGCAAGTATTTTACGATTAAGAAGTAACTGTCTCTTGTACAGATTGTGTATAAATTTACTATAACTGAAGTATACTTTATTCTCGCGAATTACTGCATTTATCCGAGTGATCCACAACCGACGAAAATCTCTCTTTTGTCTACCTCTATCCCGATGAGCCGAAACCAAAGCTCTTATTTTCTGTTGAGTAATAGTACGAGTAAGTCTTGAATGAGCCCCTCGAAAGGTTGATGCAAATAAACGAATTTTTGTTCTACGTCTTCGAGCTATATACCCTCGTTTAATTCTGGTCATTGAATAAATGAAACTTTGATGAATAACTAATCGATTTCCTTTCTTTCAGTTATTCCCTTCCCGTATCCTAGTCTATTAATAACAAAACGGATTCTTCCAATGTATAAAATTTGAATTCCAATGGCTTTTGCTACTATAACCTTCCCGACCACGATTTTTTTTTTTTTTTTCTAGGTGAAATGCCTAGAAAAAATTGTATTGATATTAGGTATCAAAAACACATAAAAGTAGTAAATATAAATGGATATAGTGGGTTCCATCGTTTCTATGGTTACTTCTTAAACGGTGAGGTCCTCTCTATACACCGGAGCCCTTCTTTCATTTAATCAATGTTATTGTTAACTTGTACAGTTCACACTCTTTGGCTCTACCCATAATTATCCAGTACGAGGTCTTTCACAATGAGATCTACTTATACAGTAACGGTATTTAATTATGAAGATTAGCTGAGTAGCTGACCCTGTTAGTCCGTTCTTGCAAGAGTAAGGCATAATTTTTCTGCTTTTTAAAATAGTATTTCCCCTGCTTAATGGATATCATTTGCTATCAATGGAGAATTCTTTCTCATCTTAAATTTAAAACGGAGTTGATTGGATTTGCACCAACGGAAACCATACATTTGATACCACAATAGAAGGATAGATCTTTTTGATTTTTAGATATTGAATGGAGTTCTTCCATTCTAGTCTATTCACTGGTACTGATCGTTGATACTGGATCAATTGTTTTCTTTCTTTTGTCCTAGCCCATGATCTGAACGAGTCGCACATACACCCTAGTACATGTTCCTCGTCGCTGAGGACATCCCCCAAGAGCGGGGGATTTCGTGACATTTCTGATTGGCTGTCTTGTGTTTCTAATAAGTTGTTTAATAGTTGGCATATTGAATCATATACATAATGGGCTGGTTTAGATCGATCTTAACCGGATGATTATGAATTATTTTATTTCTATATTAATAGATTAATGAATAGAATATTAAATCCGGTAAGAAGATAAAATCTCAAATCACCAATTCGTCTGAAATTTTTGTTATTTTTTCTTTTTTATTCAGTCGCTACAAGATCAACAATTCCATGAGCTTGGGCTTCTGTTGCTGACATAAAAACATCTCTTTCCATATCTTCGGATACAACCCATAAGGGTTTGCCTGTCCTTTGTACATAAACCCTTGTGACGGTTTCGCGCAGCTTCAAAAGTTCTTCCGCTTCCAAGATAAATTCTCCCGTCTGTGCCTCATAAAAAGAACTAGCAGGTTGATGGATCATTACCCTGATGATATAACATAATAAATGTTTATTCTATCTCGCATGATGATAAGGTGAAGAGATAAAGAATAATAAAATATATAATTGAACAACCGTACAGGCATCTTTTACGCATTGCATACGGCTCTATAATGGAATTCGTTTTTACCTTACTTAAATATCAAATAAATTAAATATAGGGTCTATCAGACTCGGGTTGGTAAATGATCCAATAACCACCCTTCTTTTTGTTTTTGGAGTAGTTCAAAAATACTATGATGGCTCCGTTGCTTTATATATTTATTTCGTCTGTTATTTAGCAATCCCAAAGTTTCTTTTTTTTTTTTTTCAAATAAAAAAACAAGATTTTTTTTATTTTCATATTCTTTCATAACCTAAATATTGTTAAGAGCCTCCCGGCGTGAAAACAAAAAAGTTTGTGACGCTGAAATAGGCCTCCCGATAGATTAGATAAAATCGGAAATACCTTTTATCTCATACTACTCTTTCGATACATAATTTAAGGGTTAAAAAAATTTATCATATCGAATTCGAAGTGCCATGCTATTATTACTTAATATTCATATTTCATATAGCGCGAAGGCATAGTCTTCTTTTTTCTCTCAAATCAAATAAAAAACTCATTGGCGCCAAGCGTGAGGGAATGCTAGACGTTTGGTAATTTCTCCTCCGACCAGAATAAAAGATCCCATTGAAGCGGCTAATCCCATGCATATTGTCTGTATATCTGGTCGCACAAATTGCATAGTATCATAAATAGCTACTCCGGGTATTACCCATCCGCCAGGAGAATTTATAAACAAATATAGATCTTTGGTATCATCCTCTATACTGAGATATACCATAAGACCAATAAGTTGATTCGAGATCTCGCTATCAACCCCTTGGCCTAAAAAAAGTAATCGTTCTCGATAAAGTCGGTTGATTGGGATAAAGTTGTATCCCTTAGAAACCGTACATGCACCTTTTGATGCATACGGTTCAACAAAAATAACGAAAAAAAAAAAAAGAATCAATGTGTAGATGTAGATTCTAGCGCTTTCTTTTATTTTTTTTTTTTTTTTCATACCAGGCTTTTAACTTATAAAAAGGGGCTTTTCTTTCATTTTTCAAAAAAGATGGGTTTTGGCCTGTTTTGTTTATCTATAAAAAAAAATTACTAAATTTATCTAACTAACTTTTCATTGATGTATTGTTTCATCGAGATACAATCTCAATCGCGATGTAATTTTCTTGTTCCTGAATGGGCTTCTTCAATTTTTTTAGGTTTATGCTCTACTCCGAGTAAAGATCCGCCCGATTTGGATTTGCACATATATGACAAATGCCCCAATACCACGTCCTTTTGCTACGACTTCCTTTTTACAATTTATTTCATGTCTTACAACAGATATTCAATGCATTCATCATATTACTCGATTGATTAACAGTTTGAGATCACTTCTATTATAAATATATAAAGAAATAGAATATGATAGAAATAGTAATCATAAATAGATTTTTTACCGGTTTTTTTCTAAACGGAGCCTGGATACTTCATTTTATTGGCCTAACCAAGATAACCATAAATTATTCTAATTGATAATATTAATCTGTATACCCTCCCGAAAAAATGGATCTAATTGAACTTCACGCTCCAAATTTTTGATAATTCAATCAATCTTTCTTGGGCGAAGGGGAGGATATCTCGATCGGGGAAGAGAATGGGGAAATACCATATGACCCAATATATCTGACAAGTCGCACTATACGTCAATCCACAATGCATCTTCCTCTCCAGGACTTCGAAAAGGTACTCTTGGAACACCAATAGGCATTAAATAAAAGAAAAATTAAGTACTATATCTCACTTTGATGTGAAAGCGTAACAATGGATTTAGTGTCCTACTAATATTGGCCTTTATCATATTTTATCCATAGATTGACTAAGTTTATAAAAAAAGATAAAGATAAAGAAGACAAAATGAATAAAGGAAAATTATTACAAATAAGTCCTTTGAATGATGAACAAATATATATATGCATTCACTCATATAAAATGGTATCAACTCCCCTACCATTGCGTATTGGTACTTATCGGGTGTAGAATAGATCTGCTTCTTTTTGTTCCTACGAACAAAATAGTTTCATTATTACTAAAAGTAATTGAAAAGAATCAAACAAATCAAACAAATATTAATTCTTTCCCCAAGATAATCCACTAAAAAGAGGGTCCACAGCATAGTTTTTTCCAATGCAATAAAGTTACATTGTGTCTATTTTTCATTGATAAAGGGGTATTTCCATGGGTTTGCCTTGGTATCGTGTTCATACCGTCGTATTGAATGATCCCGGTCGTTTGATTTCTGTCCATATAATGCATACAGCTCTGGTTGCTGGTTGGGCCGGTTCGATGGCTCTATACGAATTAGCAGTTTTTGATCCTTCTGATCCTGTTCTTGATCCAATGTGGAGACAGGGTATGTTCGTTATACCCTTCATGACTCGTTTAGGAATAACCAATTCATGGGGCGGTTGGAGTATCACAGGGGGTACTGTAACGAATCCGGGTATTTGGAGTTACGAAGGTGTGGCCGGGGCACATATTGTGTTTTCGGGCTTGTGCTTTTTGGCAGCTATCTGGCATTGGGTGTATTGGGATCTAGAAATATTTACTGATGAACGTACAGGAAAACCCTCTTTGGATTTGCCTAAGATCTTTGGAATTCATTTATTTCTATCAGGGGTGGCTTGCTTTGGTTTTGGTGCATTTCATGTAACAGGATTGTATGGTCCTGGAATATGGGTGTCCGATCCTTATGGACTAACTGGAAGGGTACAATCCGTAAATCCAGCGTGGGGTGTGGAGGGTTTTGATCCTTTTGTTCCGGGAGGAATAGCCTCTCATCATATTGCAGCAGGGACCTTGGGCATATTGGCGGGTCTATTCCATCTTAGTGTACGTCCACCTCAACGCCTATACAAAGGATTACGTATGGGAAATATTGAAACCGTCCTTTCCAGTAGTATTGCTGCTGTCTTTTTTGCCGCTTTTGTAGTTGCTGGAACTATGTGGTATGGTTCAGCAACTACCCCGATTGAATTATTTGGTCCCACTCGTTATCAATGGGATCAAGGATACTTCCAACAAGAAATATATCGAAGAATTGGTGCTGGGTTGGCTGAAAATCAAAGTTTATCTGAAGCTTGGTCTAAAATTCCCGAAAAACTAGCTTTTTATGATTACATCGGCAATAATCCGGCAAAGGGGGGGTTATTCAGAGCGGGCTCAATGGACAACGGGGATGGAATAGCTGTTGGGTGGTTAGGACATCCTATCTTTAGAGATAAAGAGGGGCGCGAACTTTTTGTACGTCGTATGCCTACTTTTTTTGAAACATTTCCGGTTGTTTTGGTAGACGGAGACGGAATTGTTAGAGCCGATGTTCCTTTTAGAAGGGCGGAATCTAAATATAGTGTCGAACAAGTAGGTGTAACTGTCGAGTTCTATGGCGGCGAACTCAACGGAGTCAGTTATAGCGATCCCGCTACTGTGAAAAAATATGCTAGACGTGCTCAATTGGGTGAGATTTTTGAATTAGATCGTGCTACTTTGAAATCCGATGGTGTTTTTCGTAGCAGTCCACGGGGTTGG